GCATTTTTGTTTTCAAATCAGATAAATTTTTTTATATCTATGATTCATTGGAACAAAAAAGGGCCCGTCTAGGTCAGTACCTATCCGGGCCGTGGGAATAAAATAAAAAGGCCCTTTTGAACAAACTCAAAGAAATATTCTTTTTTTTCTATATTTCTATTGGAAATATATTTTTCGAGCCCTTACTTTATCTTAATGGAATTGGAATTGCTGATAAAAGTTGTATATATCTATATAATAAAAAGAGATAAAAAAATAATAAAGAAAGATAAAGAAAGACTTTTTCAATCTTTACTTTATGTGTGGGAGAGATGGCTGAGTGGACTAAAGCGGCGGATTGCTAATCCGTTGTACGAGTTATTCGTACCGAGGGTTCGAATCCCTCTCTTTCCGTTTCCATTGATGAATTGATATTTTATTTATCTTTCGAATTTCTCGAACCCTTTTTCTTTTTTCATAGTTAAAGGAAAAGTGTGGAATAGATAAAATCCGAAGAAAATTTTAAAATCAAGTAAGGAAAATGCCTTTATTTTTTATTCTTCATTCTTCACGCCCAGGATTACGTCCCGGATCATTAGATAGGAATCCGAAGATGAAGAGAGAAACAAAGAATATCACTACTGTGTAAACGAAGAGTTTGAGAGTAAGCATTACACAATCTCCAAGATCATTTTTGGGGAAAAAGATAATAGATTCTCCATTTTTATATCACATATCCTATTTTGACTCCTATTTTGACACCAAGACATGAGAAGTAGTTTCTAGAAATGGAAAAGAATTTTCAGAAAATAATTTGTAATTAAGAGTCTTTCATTGCCAAAATTTTCTTTCATACCCACAATTAGATATTGTGGGGGACCCTAATAGTGCCTTTCACTGGAAAAAGGAAAGGGTTAGAATGAGGTGATACAGATTTATCGCGACTATCCGATACTTTTACTTTCAATGTTTTAATTGAGGGTTCATAATCTAAGATTTTTCTAATCTTATCAATTGTTAGAATTTTTTTTTTTCTCGAAGAAATCATGAATTTTTCTAGGGCAGTATTAAATATTTCATCGAAAACTTACAGCGGCTTGCCAAACAAAGGCTAAGAGAAAAAAGAACAGAGGTATGACTGGCATAACATCTACGATTGGATTCAAAAAAGCATAGGCTTCGGGCAATTTGGCGAAGAAAAAATTACTCGAATAAAGGGCAGAATTAAGACAGATACAGATCAAACTAAAGATATTAAGCATAACAAACATTTTGTTCTTGGAGATAATAGAATTTTGATTGAGTTATTGATATGGTATTGATATAAGGGAAAAAAGAATAAAGTAGGGTAGACCAAAAAATCCTTCTTTTTCTTTTTTAACTCACCCAATCAAGAATACTTCAAGTCTCAAAAGAGAATAGAAGAAATCATACTTTCATAAATATCTTAATTGAATTATATGTAATGATCAATAAATTCAGTTTAATTCTATGTCTACACGTGTCAAAATCCTAGCAACAATCTAATCTATTCCATAAATATTTGGACTGGAATTGACGAACGACTAATAAGAATATTAGTGTTTATTAGTGTCGACTAGAAATCTAAATGGGGCGTGGCCAAGTGGTAAGGCAACGGGTTTTGGTCCCGCTATTCGGAGGTTCGAATCCTTCCGTCCCAGAGCATACCAATTATATCAGAATAAAGATTGCTTTTTTTTTTAAAAGTCGGAGGGACCTTTCATTCTATGCCCATCCCCTTCATATTGAAGGTTAGTTACTTAGAAAAACCTCATATCCATTTGAATTATCAATGATGCATTCTAGATCGAAATCCGAAAGAAAAGCCTCTATATTCCCTATCTATTATTACCTATCCCTTACATGAGGTAGCCTAATTATTAATTCTCTGTAGATTGTTTTATTATAAAATAAACAAGAGGGTTTTCTTGGTACTAATGGAATTCAATTAATGGGATTAAGTCTCTTAAGGCTAGGTTAGGGGAAACTACAAATAGGAACAAAGACCCGTTTCGTTTGGCTTTGTACCTAGACAAGATAGTCTAGCATCCCGTAAAAGAGGATCTTTTTTTTTTTTTTATTTATGATTCATAATCCCATATTATTCGTGAAATAGATCAGTAGTGGAAGGTATCAATTTCAATATCCGTGTCTGTACAAATATCATTAACAAACAATCAAGTTACATATGTAACAGATCCATTTTCTTTGAACCTCAGTTTTAGGTATTTCTTCTTTGGATCTCATGAATTATTGTAAATCTAATATTGTAAATCTATGTAACAATTGAGACGGGGCAATTCATACATTCTATTTACTGATTACTTTATGGAAAGATTCTTATGTAAAAATGACAGAAAGATTATTGAACCTCAAGTCAAACAAAATATAACAAAATACCTAAAAAATGAGGAAGGAAATTTTTAGATGTATGTATTTGTTATCGTTCTATTTCAGCGACAACGAGGTTTCAATTTTCGTGAAAAAGATTTATGATCTTTTAAATTTATTAAATTCAAATATTTAACATAGAATATCCATAATTACTTCCAGTAACAATTGTTCAGTCTAAGATACAGAAATCTCCTATTCTTTCGGTTCTTATTTTATCAAAATATGAAAGAATAACAATCTAAATCTTCTTCACGAAAAAAACGACGAGAAATTGGATTTATTTTTGATCTATCTATTTGCTGTAAATCATTGTTGGTTCAGTTCAAAATGAAACATGGATTTATCTCTCTTATAAGGCTCAAATGAGGTTTTTATTGTTTGTAAAACTTTATTCAACTCAAATAATGATGTAATGATAATGATGTCGAAGTAGTCAATTTTTTCAATTAAATATTTGTAATGATTTATTATTAGATTAGTCTTTCGTACTTGAAGAAGTATTAGATTGGTCAATCTATTCTATTGTGTCACTTGAAGATGCAGATTCAAAAATAACTCATTTATTTTATATTTTATTCTTTTATTTTTATAGTTATATAATATTTTCCTATAAATTCTATTTTTATATAGACATATAAAATAGAAACATATAAATATAAATGTCTATTAGATTCTATTATGTATTATAAAATCTATATTATTATATATATTGTTTATATATATATATTGTTCTATTATATTCTATTATATTCTATTTTTAAAATTAATTATAGATATGCTATTATTATTATTATATTATAATATTTTATAATATTTATAGATTATAGATAAATTATAGATATTAGAATATCTAATTCTATATTTATATGTAATTTTATTTTATAAATAGATAATTTTATAAATAGATAATTTTTTAGATATAAAAGATATAAAAATAGAAAGATATAAAAATGTAAATCATTTTATAGATATTAGATATATAATCTATCTTTTTATAGATATATAATCTATCTAGATTATAGATATAAGAAAATAGAATACGAAAATATAATAAAAAAATGTTTTATTCATAGAATAAAATACGGGGTTAAGTTGAATTCTTGATGAGACATCTTCAGAAAAATATCTACACATCCATAAAAAAAAGAAAAAAGTCTAGATTATTATGTACCGACTAAAACAATGACTATTCATGGTTCCATAATTGAATCAATTACATACTGGCTCCAAACTAGAGGAATGTTATGGTAAAACTTCGTTTGAAACGATGTGGTAGAAAGCAACGTGCGACTTGAAGGACATGATCAGTTGTGGATTTTTACACCCACCATTTTTTATTTTTTATATTAAAATTATATAGTTAGATAGGAATGAAGATGCTCTTGGCTCGACATCGTTTGTTCTGCTCCACTAGAACCCCTCTTTTCTTTTTTTTTGTTGGGTTGTAATGTAAATAGTACATGATGGAGCTCGAGAAGAAAGTATTGATTCATTTCTCAGGGGCAAGGATCTAGGGTTAGTGCCAATCAATAAGTTGGAAATACTTTGTAAGTATATCTTCGATGTAGAAATCGAAAGGATACAATTCAAGCAAGTTTCAAATCCAAAAATAAAATTTGTTGGAACTTGTAGAACACTTTCGATCAAAAGTGTATCGTGCGGGAATCAACCGTTCATATGATTCTTTGATAAAAATAAATCACAAAAAAAAGGTATGTTGCTGCCATTTTGAAAGGATTAAGGATCATCGAAGTAATGTCTAAACCCAATGATTTAAAATAGAAATAAAGGATCCCGGAACAAGGAAACGCCGTTTTCAATTGTCTCAAAAACTAGGATTAGGATCAGAATGACGAATACAATAGATTTTAAACGAGACAAAAAAAAGGGGGTTAGAGACCGCTCAATAAATGAAATGCTTAAAGGTTGTCCTTTGAGCTATTTGATAGTTATCCAACTTGAGTTATGAGTACGAATGATTTTTTGATTTTTTGGGAAAGAAGAACAAAAAAAAGGACTTAAATCATAGTCATAGTCTAATGAATTTGATGATTTTATAGATCTATTTGCCATTGGAACTCTATACATCGACATAACTTTGAATCATTTTGCTCGAGCCGTACGAGGAGAAAACTTCTTATACGTTTCTAGGGGGGGGGTATTGTTCACCTACATCTATCCCAATGAGCCGTCTATCGAATCGTTGCAATTAATGCTCGATCCCGAAGAGAAGGAAGAGATCTTCGGAAAGTGGGTTTTTATGATCCGATAAAGAATCAAACTTATTCAAATGTTCCTGCTATTCTATATTTCCTTGAAAAAGGAGCTCAACCTACAGGAACTGTTCATGATATTTCAAAGAAAGCGGAGGTTTTTACGGAACTTCGTCTTAATCAAACGAAATTCAAATTCAATCAATGAAATACAAAAAATGAGGGGGGGATGACTCGTATATAGTTTTGTATAACTTTCTCTACTACTGCCCCTTTCTCTTGTTCTATTCATATAAGATGGATAGAAAAAAGATCAAGTGAATAGATGAAGGAATTATATCTAGAAATAGAAAATTCTGACATTACCTTCAATCAGGCGGTTTTTCTTAGAAC